ATACCACAAAGAGAAAGTGTACCTAATAAAAAGGAAGTTTTTGTAATTGGCATATGTTTTGTTAAACCGCCCATAAGAACCATATTCTGACTTTTTTCTGGAGAATAACCAACAAGAGCTTCCATTGAATGAATTATGGATCCAGCTCCTAAAAAGAGCAATGCTTTCGAATAAGCATGAGTAATCAAATGAAATAAAGCGGCTCGATAAGACCCCATGCCTAGAGCTAACATCATATAACCCAATTGAGACATTGTAGAATAAGCTAAGCCCCTCTTAATATCCTTTTGAGAAAGAGCTAAAGTAGCTCCTAAAAAGACTGTGATTATACCTATGAAAGATATTAGATTCAGTATGTAAGGCATGACTATGAAAAGAGGAAGAAGACGAGCTACAAGAAAAATGCCTGCGGCTACCATAGTAGCAGCATGGATAAGAGCTGAAATAGGAGTAGGTCCTTCCATGGCATCAGGTAACCATATATGAAGGGGAAATTGCGCGGATTTAGCAAGTGCGCCCCCAAATAATAAGAAGGCACACAGAGTCAAAAAGAAAAAAGGAATTTCATTATTATGAACCAAATTCGAAAAGATTTCGAACAAATCTCGAAATTCAAAACTTCCCGTTATCCAATAAAGACCCAGAATTCCTAATAATAAACTGAAATCCCCTACACGATTAGTTACAAATGCTTTTTGACAGGCATTCGCGGCAACCGGTCGTGTAAACCAAAAGCCTATTAATAGGTAAGAAAACATTCCAACGAATTCCCAAAAAATATAAACTTGTATCAAATTGGAACTAGTGACTAAGCCCAACATTGAAACATTAAAAAAGGTCATATAAGAAAAAAATCTTAAATATCCTTGATCATGAAACATATATTTCTCACTATAAATAAGAACCGTAATCCCAACCGTAGTAATTAAAATTGACATGATAGAAGTAAGTGGATCTACCAAATGACCAAACTCTAAAGAAAAATCATTATTGATGGTCCAAGACCAGACATATTGATAGATATAACTTTTATTTAGTTGATGAATAAATAAATAGGCCGAAAGAAGCATAACTAGACCTAACAAAAAAAGAGTAGGAAAGGCCCATATACGTCGAAGATGTTTTGTTGTCGTTGGAAAAAGTAGGAGTCCAACTCCTATTAACATAGGAACGGGAAGTGGAATGAACGGCATAATCCATGAATATTGATATATATGTTCCATAAAAAAATCAATAAAAAAATTCTTAATTCATTTTTTCTAATTCACCGGCCCTTTTTTTTTGAATGAAAAGGATCAATAATAAATAAAGATGTTCTAAACTCAAATGACTTTTTCTAGTCTTAACTCTTAAGTATTAAGTATTCTAAATATTGCTATAATTATTTGAAAATATTAAAGCTTACTTGTACTATTAGTCCCATTCAACTTTTGGAAATTTCAATTAGTTAGACTCTTCTCGAGCTTCACTACTTAATTTAATAGTTAATAGAAAAACAAAGATTGAAATTCATTTTCAATTAAATAGGTAAAGCTGGGGTTCTTCAACTTTAGAATGTATTTTAGATTTGACTATAGCAGTACCCATAATCCGTATTTAAATACTAAAATAGAAATGTCTTTCACATTTCACTATAGCAATGAAGAACTTTTTTAATTTCAAAATGACAGTTCCCAAAAAACGTATTTCTAGTTCAAAAAAGCGAATTCGGAAAAATATCTGGAAAGTAAAAGGGCATCAGGCAGCGTTGAAAGCTTTTTCATTAGGGAAATCCCTTTCTACCGGGAATTCTAAAAGTTTTTTTCGTTTTTTTGCTAGGCCAGCTGATATTAATAAAAACAAAAGAATCATAAATTGGGAGGGAAAAAATGAAACCAAATCGAAATGATAAGCTGATTATAAAAGAAACATCAACATCAATTGGGAGGGAAAAAAGAAAACCAAATCGAAATGATAAGCTGATTATAAAAGAATCATCAACTGGGAGGGAAACCATAAAACCTTTTAGAAAGGATAACCCAGTTCTAGTTGTTCAAACAAAGAGGATCAATCCAAAGCCTTATCGAGACGAAAAGAGCTCCATTTTGTTGCCAGGTGAAAAAGAGGATCCTCCGGTTTTTGATTTGAGTCAAAAATATGAGAATGCAGTTGTTCAAACAAAGAGGATCAATCTAAAGCCTTATCGAGACGAAAAGAACTCCATCTTGTTCCCAGGTGAAAAAGAGGCTCCTCCGGTTTTTTGTTTGAGGGAAGAAATGGACACACCCCAAAAAAACCCCGAGCGCTCTTTTTCCTCTGTTTATACTTATGGTTCTGATCCAAGTCTAATAAAACCTTTTCGTTTCAATTCTGTTCTTGGAGGCTGCTGCATCGTAGGGGTAGGGGTCCTTTTCATTGTATTGGTAAGTCGCCTTTTCAAGGTATTGGTAAGGTCTATTTGGTATAAAAAAAAAGAATAATGAAGGGAAGTGACGAATCTAAAAAAAGAGGGGGGAAATCTGAATTCTTTCGGATTTTCCAATTTCCTTGAAAATAGGAATTCGGTATTGCAGTAATGTAATATGTATGTGTTACAAGTGTTTCGGGTTTTGCATTATTGAGAAATCAAGAGGGGAGAAATCTGAATTCTTTCAGATTTTCCAATTTCCTTGAAAATAGGAATTCGGTATTTCACTAATGTAAGAAACCTGTTTTTCTATTCCACCTTTTATAATTTATATTCCACCTTTTGGAATTTTAGAAGAATATCCCAGGAGAGACAAAGATCTTTATATGCAAACTTTCAATAATAGACGTATGGATATTCGCGCAGCCTTGATTTTCGGGCTGTTTTATGGGTCGTTAATCACATTTTCAAAAATCACAAGTTATCTTTTCCTTGTCCGCTATTGGATTTTTCAAGACGAAGAGGGGACTGGTAAAGCGCGAGCACTCAGTAATGGATTTACGGTGGGGCATTTGTTGGGGTATTTATTAATTTACTACTTGCCCTTTTACAATATTGTCAGCAATTTTTACCTGAAAATCATACTGGCTCTTTGCCTTCTTTTGTACCATTTTTTCTGGACCAATCATCATCTAGACATTTATCTACCAAAATCGTTTTCGGCTCCGAGACGCGATCAAGCCCTAGCTTTTGTTTATGGTTTCAGTTATAGATTGCTGAATTTTACTTTTTTTCCGAACGCGGTATTCTCGAGAATGATCATAGCGTACTTGATACAATGCAAGTATAAGGTGCTCTATATATCGACTACTTTTTTGGTTTGGAGTATAGGCCATTTGATTTGTATCAAATTGGTTCAATTTTTAACATTATGGCTGCAGAAAAATTTCTCTGCCTTTCTAATTCTTACTCATCAACTGTATCTTCAAGATAAAATCAAGAAGATAAGATCTAGGGCTATATCTCTAGCCCAAATGTTTGAGTATAAACCAGATCAAGTCATGAAACCTGGGATATACCGTGAGGCACAAACAATCGATGAAATGATTCAAATATTAGCTACGATTCTGTTTATTGTAGCCCTGTATTTTTTAGGAAAATCGCCGATACCTTTTGTTCCTCATCGTTCATCCGTGCCTAATGCAGTCGAGCTAGCTAGGATGGAACGCCTAGAGGAAGACGCCAAAGTGCAAAGAGAGATAGAAAATGGATTCTATCCATTAGAGTACTTCGAAGAAGAACAAAAGAAAGACGAAAAGTCAGATGACGAAGAAAAAAACAGGGCTCTAATTTCGAAAAAGAGTAACAAAAAACGAAAAGAAAGAGAAAAAGAGCACAGCGACGAACTCGACGAGGAAAGGAATAAAGAAATTTCGGATATGGATGAGGAAGAGCTCGAAGAAAGTGAAAAGGGAGACAGCAACGAACTCGACGAGGAAGAGAATGAAGAAATTTCGGATATGGATGAAGAAACAGGATTTGAAAATACCCTTTATACTTTCTTTTCGGATTGCTTTTTCGAGTCCTTTTCATTTTATGCTTTCCTTTTCCACCGGTTGAAATTTTATTATGCTTTGCTTTTCCACCGGTTGCAATTTTTTTATGGTTACCTTTTCGACTTGTTTTCGTCTTCTAGTCGCTTTTTGAACCGATTCAAGCCCCTTTTTTCTCCCTTTTTGATCGTGGTCAAACATTTTGACCTCTACTTCAATCTCTTGTCCGTTTATCTCCCTGATTTGAAGTTACTTAAGTGGTTTTTGAAGTTCCTGAAGTGGTTTTTGTTCAACCATAAAATGGTTTTTAGCGCCATTTTCCGCGGTTTTTCCCATTTCTTTTTCAATCCGCGCAGGTGGGTTCAACCTTACCGCTACATCAAAACTTCTTTCTACGAAGATAGTGTCAAAAAAGGGGGATTTTCACAATTTGGTTTTTATAAATGTGAAAGCGATGGAAAAGAACGGACCTCTTTCACATATCCCCTTTCTTTAATCACTTTTTCTAAAATGATTGAAGGAAAACTTTCTTTGTTTAGAAAAAACAAGCTACTGCCCGATAGGGATAGATTGTACACCCTTTGGGTTTTACGAAATGACAAGAAAAGGGCCAGTCTGAACAAGGAATTAAGAAAAAGAGTACAGAAGCTACAAAGCGGATCTCCTTTTAGGGATGCATTTGACATACGGAGAAAGCTCTTTCAATTCAAATACACTCCGAAAGCTTTGCGATCAATTTCTGAGACCTTGTTTGACCAAATGCACCCATCGGGAGGAAAAAAAAGGGAAAATGACCCCGTCTGGGATGGACCTTCTCGCGGAGCTTTTTGGTATAACCATAAATTCACGAAAACAGCAGCGGAACAGAGGGTTGACGAGGAAGAGCACCTGCAAACAATGTGGTTTTTTTTTAAAGACTTGAGACCTTTAAATCAGAAAGAGCAGTATTTGATACTCGAACGCGAGAAAGAGGAACGGGAAAGCCGGGCAAAACAAAAGCTTAGACGGCAAGTTTTCGAAAAGAGTCTATTAGGGAAAACTTTGAGAATACTTAAAAAAACGGCTCCTTATAAGATTTTGCTAAAGTTAAAGAAAAAGACAAAGAAAGGAACATTGACAAACAAACAAAAGAAGGCTTGCCGCTTGAATCGGATTTTCACTAGAATTTTGGTTCTGAATTCTAATTTGAGACCAAGTTCAAAAAGAAACCTTTATTCCTATCCAAACCCATTTTTAGATAAAATAAACAAAATACGTCGAAATCGTAACACGGTATACGACATTATGAATACCTACTATCAGGGTTTGAGCGGGTTCACACATAAAGACATTCCGAAAATGCGCAAAAAATATCAAAAATACCGTAAGTTTCAGCTGAAACTACGGACAATCATGAAAAAAGTTCCTCGGTGGGAATACAACATCGATGAGGAAAAAAAAGATTATAGTGAATACACGATAAGAAATGACGATGTAGTATCCGAAGACGTCTATTTGCGTACAAGAAAAGCAAAATTTAGGGTATTTCGAACCAAAGTCTGGAAATACTATGAGCGACATGAGAAACGTGAAATGAAGCAATGGTATTTTTACCGTTACGCTAAGATCACGCATTTTCGTCGCAATATGGTCAAAGGTGCGGACCGCACCCAAAGGCGAAAAGTAACGATTTGTGGGTGGTATGAACACCGGGCCCAGTCGCCCCTTTTTTTGCCCAAACGAAGGAAAACCCTTTTACTCATTCTGCTCACTTTAGATATCTTTGAGCTTATGAAAAAAGTTTATAGATTTCTACTACGGGAATCCGGGTTTAAAGTGAGAGTTAAGCGTATATCCGAAAGGATAAACCGAATTTGGAAGAAACTGTGGAATCTGCCAGATTCTCAAAAGAGTGCTATAGAGGCTGCTATAGAAGCAGAAAACGAACTACAAGGGCTCAGGGAAGACGAAGAAGACAAAAAAGAAGCAGGGAATGCCTTAGAAGTAGAAGAATGGCAGGAGCGCCGAGAGGCGCATGAGATCCGAGCCATTTGTATAGCTGAGACGTGGGAACTCCTTCAATCGGGTCATGCAATAAGATCTCTGATACTATTAATCCAATCGTTTTTAAGGAAAAATGTGATCTTTCCTTTATTGATAATAGCTAAAAATATGGCTCGTATACTCTTATTTCAAAGTCCCGAATTGTTTCAGGATTTCGCGGATTTAAAGAAGGAAACTCACACCTTGTGCGATTTTGGTGGTATTCCACTTGACGAGTCACAAGACCCAATAGGGTGGTTCACAGATGGTTGTCAGATAAGGATCCACTTTCCTTTTGAGTGGAAACCTTGGCGAGAACCCGATCAAAGCAAAGAGAGCAGTGTGGCAGAGGATTTTTATTTAACCGTTTTTGGAAGAATAACTACTATTCCTTTTGGTACGGCTCGCAAACCCTATCCATTTTTTAAAACCGTTTTTGAAGAACTAAAGAAAAAAAAAGCTTCTCAAGAACTCAAAAACCTACTCACAAGTGTAATTAGAAAGTTGCAAAAGAAGGGTTTTTTGAAGTTTAAAAGAGAAGGGTTTCTTCGAAAAGGTCTTTTAGCTTTTCAAAAAAAAGGCTTTCAATCCAAGCTGCTAAAGGGCGTAAAAGTAAAAAAAAGAACAAATTTGAAAAAAGGGCCACAATCGAAATTAACAAAAAAGAAAAAAGAAAGGAAAGTGGATAAAACAAGCACAATCATAAATGAAATAGAAAGGCTTATAAAAGAAAAGAAAAAAAGACTTTTCATTATTCAAACAAGCATTAGTTCGACCAAAACCAGTTCTCATTCTAAAATCTCAGAAGCACTACGAAGGGTTTCTAAAATATTCAAAAGAAGAAAGGCACGATTCATTCGTAAATCTAAAATTTTTAGAAAATTGATCATTGAATGGATATACGTGAAAATACTTTTCGATTTGAAAAAGAGATTTCTAGATGAAATAAATAAGAAAAGGAGTAGTCTGAAAATGGTTGCACAGTTTTTTTCTAAATTCAAAAAAAAAAGAAAAAACAAAATGATTGGCAAGGGCATTAAAGGCATTAATAAAAAGAAAAGAACAAAAAGCCGTTTTATTTCAACTATAAAAAAACATACTTTTAATTTGAGAAATAGTCAAATTAGTAATAGTCAAAAAACCATTGTTTTTGACTTATCCTCTCTGTCACAAGCATATGTATTTTTTAAATTATCACAAACGGAGAAGTCTTCTTTTAGAGTATCTAAATTCCGTAATTTGAAAAATTTTAGACTTGGGATGAATCGATGGAAAGAATGGTTAAGAGGCCATTTTGACTACTATCTTTTATCTGACATTAGATGGTCCAGATTAGAAGCACAAAAATGGCGAAATAAAATGAATCAATGTCGCACGGCTGAAAATCACAATTTCAAGAAAGGGGATTTATATGAAGTAGACTCATTGCCGATTAACCCACAAAAATTGAAATTTAAAAAGCACCTTAGATATGATCTTTTAGCATATAGCTTCCTTAATGCTGAATATAAGAAGGATCCCTATGTCATAGCGCCATCATTAGTAAATAATAAACACACCGCAATTGCACATCTTTACAACCTACACAAAGATAGCCTTGTGGATATGCTGACAAGTAACTATCAAAATTTGCGCGATTCCATGGAAAAGCACCCTTTGTTGGATATGCATATGGACGTTAATAGGACGGCACTGCGTAGGCGGATGAATTATAATCAGATACGATTTGATGTTGAAGATAAGAAAAAAGGATCTAAGGTGGTGGATAAGGTCGCTATTGATTCTTGGGTAACTGGACAGAATAGGGTGCTCCCGGACGGGTGGTTACCGAAGGACCACCCCGACGAGTTGGAGTTGGTAGAGGCCGCAACTCTTGCCCTAGAAACCATACGGCACCACCACTGTTTCTCTGTTTACGCCTTATTTTGGCCTGAGTTTGATAGGCATGGGCTAGACAAGCTTGGCTGTGTTTTTCGGTATGAAAAGTCGTATGATAAAAGACGTACCCCGATTTTCAAAAAACAAAAAAGCATGGATAAGCGAAAAAAAGACTTGGCTGCTAGAAAAAAAAAACTTTCGGGGAGGGCCCAAGCGATAAAGATTGCTCAACGAGAGTTTGACCTGAGTTTGATACTAGAACCTGAAGAAGTTGAAAAAATCGACAATAAGAACTTTTTTGATTGGATGGGGTTAAATAATGAAAACGAACTAGAAGAACTAATGGAACGCAATAATGATGAAAAGAAAAGTTCTTTCCTAGGATCGAGTTTTTTTCTCTTCCCAGAATTTATCCAACTTTATAATTTACTAAATCTTTATGCGAAAGCGGAGTGGACCACGCCGATTCATTCTTTTTTGCAAAATCGAAAGATACGTTCGCGCTCCTCTTACGCGGATTTAAAGGTTGAGGTTGAAGGAGTGAACTGGTACATGTACGACAAAAAGGAATGGCCGGCGAAAGCACCTTGGGACTCGAACAGGGCCCGACGTCGTCGTCGACATCGCAGGGCGTTATTGAACCTAGGGAGAAAAGACCCTAGGAAGGAAACGACTTTGGACATTATGATAGATCCTAATGAGAGAGAAAGGGCTTATGCTGAGGCGATATCCGAAATGAAGGCCGAAGAACAAAAGAAAATAGACGAAGAATACGAAGAAGAAAAGGAAAAAAAGAAAAAAGAACAAGGAAAGGCCTTTGACGAAACAAGCTACAGAAAAAAACACAAAAAAAGATTTGCTCGGGTGAGTACATTGAAACCGATAAAGTATTCAAGGTTTCGAAAGACGGCGCTGAAGGATCTAAAAGAGTCGAATTATTTTCGGTATCAAGTGCACTATAGCCTACGTTATTTGATAGCCGACTATCTTACTAATGTTACACGCACAAGCCAAGTTACCAATAAAGCAACTAACCCGAAGCTACTTATTGTTTTCATTAAAGATCTTATAGAAATGAGTCAATTTGGAATCATGGGAACTACTCAAAATCAACTTCCAACTTTGCAAGATATCCTAAAAATGGGGTATCTCGTTCTGAACCCCATTCGTACCTTTAAAAGATTGAGGTGGGAGCGCATTACGTATGAAATCCTAGCGATTTCCCTGATTCATAAGAATCAATTCCAAAAATTGGCCTACACTCCGGGTCCGGACAATAAAAGAGACCCTTGTCTGGAGATAGGTGTGAACAAAGTGAAGCAAACTACATATAAGGTCCGCAAGGGGCGCAAGGTAGTAGAATCGTTGAGCGTACGAAGACTGACAGTTAAGAGGTGTTGGGGACTGCGTGTGTCTTATGGGAAATTTGGGTGTCCTAGGTCTTTCTGGACCAAATTGATTCGATATTTAGTTCACCCATTCGCAATCCCATTGAAAGCCAAAGGACGTGGAAAGAAACAGAGAAAGCGGTCTCCTTGGTCTTATGAGAGAGTATTTGGTCTATTCAACTGGAAAACCGAAGTACGTCCAAAGAAAAAGAGAAAGCGGACTCCTTGGTCTTATGAGAGAGTATTTGGTCAATTCCACGCAGACCAGATGAGGTTCTTTTATAAGATAGGTGTTTGCGGCAAGTTCAAGCGCGAATGCACAGCTATCCTTCTAAGCCTTCTAACTGACCCTAAGCATGCGAACGACAGAATCAAAAAGCTTATTCTTTTGGACGAGGGAGTGCCAGATACGCTTGTCGAAAAGGGTCTGCTTGTTCCTGAAAATCTTTTATCCCCCAGACGCCGCAGACAATTGAGAATTTTAAATGAACTAAATAAAAAAAAGAAAAAAGAGAAAAGAATCCCTAAAACAAAATTAACCCGCTACACCAAACTTCTTAAAGAAACTGGACGTATGGATTTGAACCTACTATTGAGAGAACTAGACGAACGAGAAAAGAGACAAGGAGAGGAACGACTAAATCTAGTTCAAAAGAAAGAAAGAGAACAAGAAGAACTACGCAAGAAAGAAGAAGAAAGCAAAGAATTAAATAGAATCAGAAAGAAACTAATGAGATTCAAGTTTTTTCTTTGGCCGAATTATCGACTCGAAGACTTAGCTTGTATGAATCGCTATTGGTTTGATACTACTAATGGCAGCCGTTTCAGTATGTTAAGGATCCGAGTATATCCACGATTGAAAACCCGTTAATCTTCCAGTTTGACTAGAATACCCATACCATTATAATGGATTGTTTTACATTCCAGGTGTACCCCATGAAATATAGAAATGGCTCAACAAAAGAAAGAAGCTTTTGTTGAGCCATTGTTTGATTTTTAGATTTTCATTTGAATATTCCAATTTTTCTCTTTTGTTTATCTTGTGTAAGTGGAGAAAGAAATAGACTCTTCTTTTGTATCCCGAGCCGAATCCAATTTCAATTTGAATGAATTGTTGATTCATTTTTGATTTTCAAAAATGAGAAGTTCATAACGAAATGAATATTTTATTATATAAAAAATGGATAAATTCAAAAAGAACTAGGATTCTTATTACTGATCAGTCAAATTCATTTTTTAAAAAAAGAAAAGATAAGGAAACCTTGTTTTATGGTAAAAACTCCATTAATTTCAGTTATCTCGCAAGAAGAAAAAGAAAAGAATAGAGGGTCCGTTGAATTTCAAGTATTTTGTTTTAACAAGAAAATAGACAAAATTTCTTCCCATTTGAAATTGCACAGAAAGGACTATTTATCTCAGAGAGGTCTACATAAAATTTTGGGAAAACGCGATCGTCTGCTGTCTTATTTGTCAAAGAAAAATAGAGTACGTTATAAAGAATTAATAAATAGGTTGAATATTCGCGAGTCAAAAACTCGTTCAATTTGAAATGTTATTTTCAATTATTTGCTTTATTAGATTTTTGCATTTGGATGAATGTCTTTTCGTTTTCGGCAATTCATGAAAGAAAAAATCGAGGAAAAACTTATGACTATACCAGCTACAAGAAAAGACCTCATGATAGTCAATATGGGCCCTCACCACCCATCAATGCACGGTGTTCTTCGGCTCATCCTTACTCTAGATGGTGAAGATGTTATCGACTGTGAACCCGTATTGGGTTATTTACACAGAGGGATGGAAAAAATTGCGGAAAATCGAACTATTATACAATATCTGCCTTATGTAACACGTTGGGATTATTTGGCTACTATGTTCACAGAAGTAATAACTGTAAATGCCCCAGAGCAATTGGGAAATATTCAAGTACCTAAAAGGGCTGGCTATATCAGAACAATTATGCTCGAATTAAGTCGTATAGCTTCTCATCTATTATGGCTTGGACCCTTTATGGCCGATATTGGCGCACAAACCCCCTTTTTTTATATTTTCAGAGAAAGAGAATTAATATATGATCTGTTTGAAGCAGCCACCGGTATGAGAATGATGCATAATTATTTTCGTATCGGAGGAGTTGCAGCCGATCTACCTCATGGCTGGATAGATAAATGCTTGGATTTCTGTAATTATTTTTTAACAGGACTTGCTGAATATGAAAAGCTTATTACGCGGAATCCTATTTTTTTAGAGCGAGTAGAGGGAATAGGCATTATTGGTAAAGAAGAAGCAATAAATTGGGGTTTATCAGGACCAATGCTACGAGCTTCCGGAATGCAATGGGATCTTCGTAAAATCGAGAATTCTGAATGTTACAAAAAATTCGATTGGGAGGTTCAGTGGCAAAAAGAAGGAGATTCATTAGCTCGCTATTTAGTCCGAATCGGTGAAATGAGGGAATCCATAAAAATTATTCAACAGGCTCTGGAAGGAATTCCGGGAGGTCCTTATGAGAATTTAGAAATTCGATGTTTTGATAGAGAAAGGTATCCAGAATGGGGCGGTTTTGAATATCGATTCATTAGTAAAAAACCTTCTCCTACTTTTGAATTGCCGAAACAAGAACTTTATGTGAGAGTTGAAGCCCCAAAAGGAGAATTGGGAGTTTTTATGATAGGAGATCGGAGCAGCTTTCCTTGGAGATGGAAAATACGTCCACCGGGTTTTATGAATTTGCAAATTCTTCCTCAGTTAGTTAAAAGAATGAAATTGGCTGATATTATGACAATACTAGGTAGCATAGATATCATTATGGGAGAAGTTGATCGTTGAGATGATAATTGATACACCAGAAGTACAAGATATCAATTCTTTTTCCAGATTCGAATCCCTACAAGAGATATATGGGATCGTCTGGATGCTTGTCCCTATTTTTACCCTTGTAGTGGGAATCACAATAGGTGTATTAGTAATTGTGTGGTTAGAAAGAGAAATATCCGCGGGGATACAACAACGTATTGGGCCTGAATACGCCGGTCCTTTCGGAATTCTTCAAGCTCTAGCAGATGGGACAAAACTGCTTTTGAAAGAGAACCTTCTTCCATCTAGAGGGGATAGCCCTTTGTTCAGTATTGGCCCATCCATGGCAGTTATATCAATTCTTCTAAGTTATTCAGTAATTCCTTTTAGCTATCGCCTTGTTTTAGCTGATCTAAATGTTGGTGTTTTTTTATGGATTGCCATTTCAAGTATTGCTCCCATTGGACTTCTTATGTCAGGATATGGATCAAATAATAAATATTCCTTTTTAGGTGGTCTACGAGCTGCCGCTCAATCAATTAGTTATGAAATACCATTAACTCTATGTGTGTTGTCAATATCTCTACGTGTGATTCGTTAAAACAGAAACCCGCATTCGGGTTGAGGAACTAAACCAGATAGTTATATGAGTGAAAGAAAACAGCTTCTATTCTATAGTCTAAAATGAGAAATTGGCAGTAAAAAACGGAGTCTCATTTCCTATGTACAAGAGGTAAGCGGAAGTAAACATTAAGGGAAAGGGCCCTTGCCCCAAGATTGGTTGAGTAGTCATCCTGGCTTGAAGCGGGCTCAAAAGATCAACCGGATACGGTTTTCCTTACCCTTTCTGCCTATTCCCTCATATCTATTACCATAACAATATCAAATGGGGAGCTCCTTTAAAATGAGTGGATAGTTAGGAACACCAAAATACATAAAGGATTGGTAATGGAGATTTTGTAAATTGTCCAAAAGGAAAGGACATTGTTACATAACATAAAAAGAAGAGTAATTGGGGGCTTTAAGTTGGTAGAAATGATCAAGCAGTACTCCTCGCAATTCCGACCTAGAGTATGCTCCGATCCACCGATTCAATAAATAACTATCAGGAACGAAATAATCCTTTATTCACTTTTTTGAAACCCCCCCTTTAGAAAGAAGAATAGGAAAACGAAAAAAAGAGTAAGACTAGAATTTCAATACATTACAATAGAAAGAAAAAAGTCCATTTTTTATCTTTCTATTGCAATTCTAGTTTTAGAAAGATAGAACTCGTGCCATTATTCAAGTCATGAACTTAACGAAAATAATGTAAAACCGTTTTCGTAATCGAAAACCCCGGGTCGGAATATTTATGTATATCTTGAGACGGGGTATTTTATTCAAGGATTAAGCTATTACTCAAGAAAGAAAAACGGAAATATTAAAGGATGAGATGAATTCAGAAGTACTTTTTCCCTTTATTATTTCTTTTCGTTTTTAGTAGACAGAATTCCTTTGGTCTAATTCGGGACCTTCCAATAGATTTTTAAAAACTTTATCTAGCCTACAAATAGAGCCAGATAAAAAGCACTTGGTCCTTCAATTTATTTTAGGCCCTTGAGGAGCCGTATGAGGTAAAAAAATCTCACGTACGGTTCTGTAATAGCGATGGGAATAGTGATGATTTTGCCGACTAGGATTTTCTAATAGTTCAAGTACAGTTGATATAATTGAGGCGCAGTCAAAATATGGTTTTTGGGGGTGGAATTTGTGGCGTCAACCTATAGGGTTTCTTATTTTTCTAATTGCTTCCCTAGCCGAATGTGAAAGATTACCCTTTGATTTACCAGAAGCAGAGGAAGAATTAGTAGCCGGCTATCAAACCGAATATTCTGGTATAAAGTTTGGTTTATTTTACGTTACTTCCTATTTAAATTTATTAGTTTCTTCCTTATTTGTAACAATTCTTTATTTGGGCGGTTGGAATCTCTCTATTCCGTACATAGACTTTCCTCCATTGTTTGAAATAAATAACGCGGGTGGAATCTTTAGAACAACAATCACACTTTTTATTACATTAGCTAAAACTTTTTTTTTCTTGTTTATTTCTATCACAACAAGATGGACTTTACCTAGGCTAAGAATGGACCAACTATTAAATCTTGGGTGGAAATTTCTTTTACCTATTTCTCTCGGTAATCTATTATTAACAACTTCTTCTCAACTCTTTTCGCTGTAAGGGAAATAAAAAAGGACTAGAAGATTCTATCTTCACGGTGTGTATGAAACAAGAGAAAGAAAGGTAAAATTATTAAGAGATATTCGCGATATGTTCCCTATGGTAACTGGATTCATGAATTATGGTCAACAAACAGTACGAGCCGCAAGGTACATTGGTCAAAGTTTGATGATTACCTTATCCCACGCAAATCGTTTCCCTGTAACTATTCAATATCCCTATGAAAAATTAATTACATCGGAGCGTTTTCGCGGTCGAATCCATTTTGAATTTGATAAATGCATTGCGTGTGAAGTATGTGTTCGTGTATGCCCTATAGATCTACCTGTTGTTGATTGGAAATTTGAAACTGATATTCGAAAGAAACGCTTACTTAATTACAGTATTGATTTTGGAATTTGTATATTTTGTGGTAATTGCGTTGAGTATTGTCCAACAAATTGTTTATCCATGACCGAAGAATATGAACTTTCAACCTATGATCGTCACGAATTGAATTATAATCAAACTGCTCTGGGTCGTTTACCAATGCCAATAATTGAGGATTATACAATCCGAACCATTTTGAATTCACCTAAAATCAAAAGTGGATAAACCTCTTTCTTTTTTTAATTAAAAAAAATTCCAATTACTAAAGTTCATCTTTGGCCTAAAAGAATAAAGAATCCGGTCTGTTTTTCTTGTTCAATAAGGACAAACTGGAACTATTGATTGGTTAGTGAGAACCCCGGCTTCATTTGGATTTAAAGTTTATTAACATACCCTTTCTTTATTCGAAATATAGAGTGGGGGGTTGTCGAATTATTCGACCTACGGCAATTCACACTCATTAAAATTGTAATTGAATCTTAATGGGTTGGTGTCGTAAAAGTTTTCCTGGTGGGGTCAATAAGGTCATGAAAAAGATTTCTATTTATTTATTTCTTACATATAATGGATTTGCCCGGACCAATACACGATTTTCTTTTAGTTTTTCTGGGATCAAGTCTTATATTAGGGAGTATAGGGGTCGTATTACTTACCAACCCTATTTATTCTGCCTTTTCTTTGGGATTTGTTTTTATTTGTATATCTTTATTTTATATTCTATCAAACTCCTATTTTGTAGCTGCTGCACAGCTCCTTATTTACGTAGGAGCTATAAACGTTTTAATAATATTTGCTGTGATGTTCATGAATGGTTCAGAATATTACAAAGATAGTCCTCTTTGGACTGTTGGGGATGGGCTTACTTCAATAATTTCTACAATTCTTTTTCTTTCACTAATTACTACTATTCTAAATACATCATGGTATGGGATTATTTGGACTACAAGATCAAACCAGATTATAGAGAAAGATTTGATAAGTAATAGTCAACAGCTTGGAATTCATTTATCAACAGATTTTTTTCTTCCATTTGAACTCATTTCTATAATTCTTTTAGTTGCTTTGTTAGGTGCAATTTCTGTGGCTCGTCAGTAAAAAAACTTTTTCATTTCTAATCTAACTGGCAAAACAACAAAAATTCGAAGTGAAATGCTCTTTTGTTTTATCATATCTATCTGCTTTGAATTCTGCATGAAGACTTTTCATTCTATTAATTTAATTACAAAAATGTAAAATCTATTTTTTCGACATATTGCCTTTGTTTCATAATTGTTTTTAGTAGCATTAAAATGAATCGAATCTGTTGCATTCTTGTTGCTATTGAAATGAATTCAAACGGATAAGGAGCTCTTCAATGATACTCGAACATGTCCTTGTTTTGAGTTCTTTTTTATTTTCTATTGGTATCTATGGATTGATTACGAGTCGGAATATGATTAGGGCTCTTATGTCTCTTGAACTTATGCTGAATGGGGTTAATTTAAATTTTGTAACATTTTCTGATTTTTTTGATAGTCGCCAACTAAAAGGTGACATTTTCTCCCTTTTTGTTATAGCCATTGCAGCCGCTGAAGCAGCTATTGGACCGGCTATTCTTTCGTCAATTTATCGTAACAAAAAATCAATTCGTATTAATCAATCGAATTTATTGAATAAGTAGTATGAATTATCTAATTCATATTTTCTCATTCATCAATTTAAGTTGGTATGTATGATATGTGACCTAGATTCTATTTGCGAAAACAGAGGAAATCAAAGCAAAGTATCTTGGGCCTTTTTTTAAGACCAAAAGTAGTAGGTTGAAAAATTCTGCTAAATCATTGATTCATCTGGTGGCGAAATATATCAGTTATTTCAAAACGAATTGACTAGATCGAAAATTTATGACGTATAAACAATTATAGACCCCATGTCACACTCAGTAAAAATTTATGATACATGTATAGGGTGTACTCAATGTGTCAGAGCCTGCCCTACAGATGTATTAGAAATGATACCCTGGGACGGATGTAAAGCTAAGCAAATTGCTTCCGCTCCAAGAACAGAGGACTGTGTCGGATGTAAAAGATGTGAATCCGCCTGTCCAACAGATTTCTTAAGTGTTCGGGTTTATTTATGGCATGAAACAACTCGAAGTATGGGTCTAGCTTATTAATACCTTTCGGAAAACCCCAGTTGAATTGAATACATTTTTCTTGTTTTTTTACCGACAAAACCCGTACTCGAAAAAAAAAAGAGAATAGAGATTAATAGATTCTATTTTTGAGCATGGGTTTTATGGTCCAAGTTTATCTTGTCTTTACCATGAATTATTTTCCTTGGTTAACAATAATTGTTATTTTTCCGATCTCAGCGGGTTCTTTGATTTTCTTTCTCCCTCATAGAGGAAATAAGGTAACTAAATGGTATACTTTGTGCGTCTGTTCACTAGAACTCCTTCTAACGGCCTATGCATTCTGTTATCATTTCCAATTGGACGATCCATTAATCCAACTGGTGGAGGATTCTAAATGGATCCTTTTTTTTCATTTTGACTGGAGATTGGGAATAGATGGACTCTCCCTCGGACCCATTTTACTGACGGGATTTATCACCACTTTGGCTACTTTAGCGGCTTGGCCCATTACTCGAGATTCCCGATTATTCCATTTCATGATGTTAGCAATGTACAGTGGTCAAATAGGATCATTTTCTTCTCAGGATCTTTTGCTTTTTTTCCTAATGTGGGAGCTAGAGTTAATTCCCGTTTATTTACTTTTATCCATGTGGGGGGGAAAGAAACGCCTGTATTCATCTACAAAGTTTATTTTGTACACTGCAGGAAGTTCCATCTTTTTATTAATAGGCGTTCTAGGTATCGGGTTATACGGTTCTAACGAGCCAACATTCAATTTTGAAATATTAGCTCATAGATCGTATCCTGCCGCACTAGAAATAATATTCTATATCGGCTTTCTTATTGCTTTTGCTGTCAAATCACCGATCATACCCTTACATACATGGTTACCAGACACTCATGGAGAGGCCCATTACAGTACTTGTATGCTTCTAGCCGGAATCTTATTAAAAATGGGAGCTTATGGATTGGTTCGGATCAATATGGAATTATTGCCCCATGCGCATTCTATATTTGCCCCCTACTTCATTATAGTAGGCGCAATCCAAATAGTTTATGCAGCTTCGACATCTCTTGGTCAACGTAATTTAAAAAAAAGAATAGCCTACTCCTCTGTATCTCATATGGGTTTCATAATTATAGGAATTGGCTCTATAACGGATGCGGGACTCAGTGGAGCTCTTTTACAAATAATCTCTCATGGATTTATTGGTGCTGCGCTTTTTTTCTTGGCAGGGACGAGTTATGATAGAATACGTATTGGTTTTTTCGACGAAATGGGTGGAATGGCCGTCGCCATTCCGAAAATATTTACGATGTTCAGTATCTTATCGATGGCTTCCCTTGCATTACCGGGCATGAGTGGTTTTGTTGCAGAATTGATAGTCTTTTTTGGAATAATCACCAGCCAAAAATTTCTTTTAATGCCAAAAATAATAATTACTTTTGTAATGGCAATTGGAATGATATTAACTCCGATTTATTCACTATCTATGTTACGCCAAATGTTCTATGGTTACAGGCTTTTTAATGCCCCAAACTCCTCTTTTTTTGATTCTGGTCCGCGAGAGTTATTTGTTTCGATTTCTATCCTTTTACCCGTAATAGGTATGGGTATTTATCCCGATTTTCTTCTCTCATTGTCGGTTGACAAGGTTGAATTGATTGTATCAAATTTTTTTTATAGATAGCTTTCAGAAATAAAACAAAAAAGTCAAAAATGAAATCCTATATCAAAGTCACATTTTTGTTGGACTTGCACAATGAAAAAAGCGTCTCTTTGCCTTAATTTCAAGTTAAGCAAAAAGAAAAAATGGATTTGTAATCAGACATCCTTGGCCCTTGTGAAAACCATTTGAATCAAGTTATGTGTAGTGATTCGAATGGTTCTCAACGGCTTTTACGACGTTTTCTTATATTTCTGCAAGTCCTTTGCTTCGACAATCTGGTTTTCTATTTCTCATTAAAAACCTTCAATTTAATTCTATTAAATTGGAAATGAACCATAACTATGTAATCCTATTTTTAATATATTAATTCCGAAATAGCATATCCAAATTATAAGAAAGCCAATAGAAGCCACAATTGCGGAATTTACACCTTCCGAGTTTTTCTTTTCTCGAATATGTAAATAAATCGCAAATATCGTCCAAGTAATAAACGCCCAAGTTTCCTTTGGGTCCCAACTCCAATACGACCCCCATGCCTCATTAGCCCATACTGCTCCCGAAAGAATTCCTATGGTTAAAAAGAGAAATCCTAGACTAATTATACGATAACTCCAATAATCAAATTGTTGAAGCAAGTGAGACTTGTAATAATTTACAGAAGAAGGAAAAGGAGTTTTTAGTAAAATCTCCTCTCTTTCATTTATGTATTGGATATTGGAAAAGAACCCATTTAATAAAAAATTTCTTTTACCAACCACCCTTCTACTTTTTCGAAATGTAATGACTAACAGAGCTATTGATAATAACGATCCACACAAAAGAGATGCATAACTCAATATCATCATACTTACGTGCATCATTAACCACTGGGAGTGGAGAGCGGGCACTAAGATTTTGGGTTGCTGGATTTGAGTTAAAAGACCTGAAGTAGCAAAGCCTTGGATAAAAAGAGTACTTGGTGAGGTTATTGCGCTTAAATGATTTTTAAAGTTTTTCAAATACGGAAGCATATTAATAATGGAGAAATTCCATGAAAGAAAGATTAATGATTCATATAAATTACTTAATGGGAAATGACCTGAATAAATCCAACGAGTTATTAATAATCCGGTTATACAGAACAAAGTCACTAGCATGCCCTTTTCTGACGAATTCTGTAGTCCTACAATTTCATTGACCAATAAAGTTATTAAATGAATTGTAATTAAAATTACAACAACCGAAAAACATATATGGGTCAATATGTGCTCTAAAGTCAAAAAGATCATACAAATAAGATAAGTGAGGGTTCCTCCAATTAAAATATAAGAAATGGAATGGAAATCGGAAATGGAATTTATTTGTATAAATAAGAAAATAGAATATGGTTTTTTTTGATCTCGAATAGAAAATCATATGCCGCTACTCGGACTCGAACCGAGATGCTTTAGCACTGCTTCCTAAGAGCAGCGTGTCTACCAATTTCACCATAGCGGCTTACTCGAAAGTATGATAACCTATTTTTCTTTAATTGTCTAGATTAACGTAGTGAGTTCCATGGCTTTTTTATTTTGATTTTCTAAAGGGGGGGTTTCAAAAAAGTGAATAAAGGATTATTTCGTTCCTGATAGTTATTTATTGAATCGGTGGATCGGAGCTTTCTAAAGGGGGGGTTTCAAAAAAGTGAATAAAGGATTATTTCGTTCCTGATAGTTATTTATTGAATCGGTGGATCGGAGCATACTCTAGGTCGGAATTGCGAGGAGTACTGCTTGATCATTTCTACCAACTTAAAGCCCCCAATTACTCTTCTTTTTATGTTATGTAACAATGTCCTTTCCTTTTGGACAATTTACAAAATCTCCATTACCAATCCTTTATGTATTTTGGTGTTCCTAACTATCCACTCATTTTAAAGGAGCTCCCCATTTGATATTGTTATGGTAATAGATATGAGGGAATAGGCAGAAAGGGTAAGGAAAACCGTATCCGGTTGATCTTTTGAGCCCGCTTCAAGCCAGGATGACTACTCAACCAATCTTGGGGCAAGGGCCCTTTCCCTTAATGTTTACTTCCGCTTACCTCTTGTACATAGGAAATGAGACTCCGTTTTTTACTGCCAATTTCTCATTTTAGACTATAGAATAGAAGCTGTTTTCTTTCACTCATATAACTATCTGGTTTAGTTCCTCAACCCGAATGCGGGTTTCTGTTTTAACGAATCACACGTAGAGATATTGACAACACACATAGAGTTAATGGTATTTCATAACTAATTGATTGAGCGGCAGCTCGTAGACCACCTAAAAAGGAATATTTATTATTTGATCCATATCCTGACATAAGAAGTCCAATGGGAGCAATACTTGAAATGGCAATCCATAAAAAAACACCAACATTTAGATCAGCTAAAACAAGGCGATAGCTAAAAGGAATTACTGAATAACTTAGAAGAATTGATATAACTGCCATGGATGGGCCAATACTGAACAAAGGGCTATCCCCTCTAGATGGAAGAAGGTTCTCTTTCAAAAGCAGTTTTGTCCCATCTGCTAGAGCTTGAAGAATTCCGAAAGGACCGGCGTATTCAGGCCCAATACGTTGTTGTATCCCCGCGGATATTTCTCTTTCTAACCACACAATTACTAATACACCTATTGTGATTCCCACTACAAGGGTAAAAATAGGGACAAGCATCCAGACGATCCCATATATCTCTTGTAGGGATTCGAATCTGGAAAAAGAATTGATATCTTGTACTTCTGGTGTATCAATTATCATCTCAACGATCAACTTCTCCCATAATGATATCTATGCTACCTAGTATTGTCATAATATCAGCCAATTTCATTCTTTTAACTAACTGAGGAAGAATTTGCAAATTCATAAAACCCGGTGGACGTATTTTCCATCTCCAAGGAAAGCTGCTCCGATCTCCTATCATAAAAACTCCCAATTCTCCTTTTGGGGCTTCAACTCTCACATAAAGTTCTTGTTTCGGCAATTCAAAAGTAGGAGAAGGTTTTTTACTAATGAATCGATATTCAAAACCGCCCCATTCTGGATACCTTTCTCTATCAAAACATCGAATTTCTAAATTCTCATAAGGACCTCCCGGAATTCCTTCCAGAGCCTGTTGAATAATTTTTATGGATTCCCTCATTTCACCGATTCGGACTAAATAGCGAGCTAATGAATCTCCTTCTTTTTGCCACTGAACCTCCCAATCGAATTTTTTGTAACATTCAGAATTCTCGATTTTACGAAGATCCCATTGCATTCCGGAAGCTCGTAGCATTGGTCCTGATAAACCCCAATTTATTGCTTCTTCTTTACCAATAATGCCTATTCCCTCTACTCGCTCTAAAAAAATAGGATTCCGCGTAATAAGCTTTTCATATTCAGCAAGTCCTGTTAAAAAATAATTACAGAAATCCAAGCATTTATCTATCCAGCCATGAGGTAGATCGGCTGCAACTCCTCCGATACGAAAATAATTATGCATCATTCTCATACCGGTGGCTGCTTCAAACAGATCATATATTAATTCTCTTTCTCTGAAAATATAAAAAAAGGGGGTTTGTGCGCCAATATCGGCCATAAAGGGTCCAAGCCATAATAGATGAGAAGCTATACGACTTAATTCGAGCATAATTGTTCTGATATAGCCAGCCCTTTTAGGTACTTGAATATTTCCCAATTGCTCTGGGGCATTTACAGTTATTACTTCTGTGAACATAGTAGCCAAATAATCCCAACGTGTTACATAAGGCAGATATTGTATAATAGTTCGATTTTCCGCAATTTTTTCCATCCCTCTGTGTAAATAACCCAATACGGGTTCACAGTCGATAACATCTTCACCATCTAGAGTAAGGATGAGCCGAAGAACACCGTGCATTGATGGGTGGTGAGGGCCCATATTGACTATCATGAGGTCTTTTCTTGTAGCTGGTATAGTCATAAGTTTTTCCTCGATTTTTTCTTTCATGAATTGCCGAAAACGAAAAGACATTCATCCAAATGCAAAAATCTAATAAAGCAAATAATTGAAAATAACATTTCAAATTGAACGAGTTTTTGACTCGCGAATATTCAACCTATTTATTAATTCTTTATAACGTACTCTATTTTTCTTTGACAAATAAGACAGCAGACGATCGCGTTTTCCCAAAATTTTATGTAGACCTCTCTGAGATAAATAGTCCTTTCTGTGCAATTTCAAATGGGAAGAAATTTTGTCTATTTTCTTGTTAAAACAAAATACTTGAAATTCAACGGACCCTCTATTCTTTTCTTTTTCTTCTTGCGAGATAACTGAAATTAATGGAGTTTTTACCATAAAACAAGGTTTCCTTATCTTTTCTTTTTTTAAAAAATGAATTTGACTGATCAGTAATAAGAATCCTAGTTCTTTTTGAATTTATCCATTTTTTATATAATAAAATATTCATTTCGTTATGAACTTCTCATTTTTGAAAATCAAAAATGAATCAACAATTCATTCAAATTGAAATTGGATTCGGCTCGGGATACAAAAGAAGAGTCTATTTCTTTCTCCACTTACACAAGATAAACAAAAGAGAAAAATTGGAATATTCAAATGAAAATCTAAAAATCAAACAATGGCTCAACAAAAGCTTCTTTCTTTTGTTGAGCCATTTCTATATTTCATGGGGTACACCTGGAATGTAAAACAATCCATTATAATGGTATGGGTATTCTAGTCAAACTGGAAGATTAACGGGTTTTCAATCGTGGATATACTCGGATCCTTAACATACTGAAACGGCTGCCATTAGTAGTATCAAACCAATAGCGATTCATACAAGCTAAGTCTTCGAGTCGATAATTCGGCCAAAGAAAAAACTTGAATCTCATTAGTTTCTTTCTGATTCTATTTAATTCTTTGCTTTCTTCTTCTTTCTTGCGTAGTTCTTCTTGTTCTCTTTCTTTCTTTTGAACTAGATTTAGTCGTTCCTCTCCTTGTCTCTTTTCTCGTTCGTCTAGTTCTCTCAATAGTAGGTTCAAATCCATACGTCCAGTTTCTTTAAGAAGTTTGGTGTAGCGGGTTAATTTTGTTTTAGGGATTCTTTTCTCTTTTTTCTTTTTTTTATTTAGTTCATTTAAAATTCTCAATTGTCTGCGGCGTCTGGGGGATAAAAGATTTTCAGGAACAAGCAGACCCTTTTCGACAAGCGTATCTGGCACTCCCTCGTCCAAAAGAATAAGCTTTTTGATTCTGTCGTTCGCATGCTTAGGGTCAGTTAGAAGGCTTAGAAGGATAGCTGTGCATTCGCGCTTGAACTTGCCGCAAACACCTATCTTATAAAAGAACCTCATCTGGTCTGCGTGGAATTGACCAAATACTCTCTCATAAGACCAAGGAGTCCGCTTTCTCTTTTTCTTTGGACGTACTTCGGTTTTCCAGTTGAATAGACCAAATACTCTCTCATAAGACCAAGGAGACCGCTTTCTCTGTTTCTTTCCACGTCCTTTGGCTTTCAATGGGATTGCGAATGGGTGAACTAAATATCGAATCAATTTGGTCCAGAAAGACCTAGGACACCCAAATTTCCCATAAGACACACGCAGTCCCCAACACCTCTTAACTGTCAGTCTTCGTACGCTCAACGATTCTACTACCTTGCGCCCCTTGCGGACCTTATATGTAGTTTGCTTCACTTTGTTCACACCTATCTCCAGACAAGGGTCTCTTTTATTGTCCGGACCCGGAGTGTAGGCCAATTTTTGGAATTGATTCTTATGAATCAGGGAAATCGCTAGGATTTCATACGTAATGCGCTCCCACCTCAATCTTTTAAAGGTACGAATGGGGTTCAGAACGAGATACCCCATTTTTAGGATATCTTGCAAAGTTGGAAGTTGATTTTGAGTAGTTCCCATGATTCCAAATTGACTCATTTCTATAAGATCTTTAATGAAAACAATAAGTAGCTTCGGGTTAGTTGCTTTATTGGTAACTTGGCTTGTGCGTGTAACATTAGTAAGATAGTCGGCTATCAAATAACGTAGGCTATAGTGCACTTGATACCGAAAATAATTCGACTCTTTTAGATCCTTCAGCGCCGTCTTTCGAAACCTTGAATACTTTATCGGTTTCAATGTACTCACCCGAGCAAATCTTTTTTTGTGTTTTTTTCTGTAGCTTGTTTCGTCAAAGGCCTTTCCTTGTTCTTTTTTCTTTTTTTCCTTTTCTTCTTCGTATTCTTCGTCTATTTTCTTTTGTTCTTCGGCCTTCATTTCGGATATCGCCTCAGCATAAGCCCTTTCTCTCTCATTAGGATCTATCATAATGTCCAAAGTCGTTTCCTTCCTAGGGTCTTTTCTCCCTAGGTTCAATAACGCCCTGCGATGTCGACGACGACGTCGGGCCCTGTTCGAGTCCCAAGGTGCTTTCGCCGGCCATTCCTTTTTGTCGTACATGTACCAGTTCACTCCTTCAACCTCAACCTTTAAATCCGCGTAAGAGGAGCGCGAACGTATCTTTCGATTTTGCAAAAAAGAATGAATCGGCGTGGTCCACTCCGCTTTCGCATAAAGATTTAGTAAATTATAAAGTTGGATAAATTCTGGGAAGAGAAAAAAACTCGATCCTAGGAAAGAACTTTTCTTTTCATCATTATTGCGTTCCATTAGTTCTTCTAGTTCGTTTTCATTATTTAACCCCATCCAATCAAAAAAGTTCTTATTGTCGATTTTTTCAACTTCTTCAGGTTCTAGTATCAAACTCAGGTCAAACTCTCGTTGAGCAATCTTTATCGCTTGGGCCCTCCCCGAAAGTTTTTTTTTTCTAGCAGCCAAGTCTTTTTTTCGCTTATCCATGCTTTTTTGTTTTTTGAAAATCGGGGTACGTCTTTTATCATACGACTTTTCATACCGAAAAACACAGCCAAGCTTGTCTAGCCCATGCCTATCAAACTCAGGCCAAAATAAGGCGTAAACAGAGAAACAGTGGTGGTGCCGTATGGTTTCTAGGGCAAGAGTTGCGGCCTCTACCAACTCCAACTCGTCGGGGTGGTCCTTCGGTAACCACCCGTCCGGGAGCACCCTATTCTGTCCAGTTACCCAAGAATCAATAGCGACCTTATCCACCACCTTAGATCCTTTTTTCTTATCTTCAACATCAAATCGTATCTGATTATAATTCATCCGCCTACGCAGTGCCGTCCTATTAACGTCCATATGCATATCCAACAAAGGGTGCTTTTCCATGGAATCGCGCAAATTTTGATAGTTACTTGTCAGCATATCCACAAGGCTATCTTTGTGTAGGTTGTAAAGATGTGCAATTGCGGTGTGTTTATTATTTACTAATGATGGCGCTATGACATAGGGATCCTTCTTATATTCAGCATTAAGGAAGCTATATGCTAAAAGATCATATCTAAGGTGCTTTTTAAATTTCAATTTTTGTGGGTTAATCGGCAATGAGTCTACTTCATATAAATCCCCTTTCTTGAAATTGTGATTTTCAGCCGTGCGACATTGATTCATTTTATTTCGCCATTTTTGTGCTTCTAATCTGGACCATCTAATGTCAGATAAAAGATAGTAGTCAAAATGGCCTCTTAACCATTCTTTCCATCGATTCATCCCAAGTCTAAAATTTTTCAAATTACGGAATTTAGATACTCTAAAAGAAGACTTCTCCGTTTGTGATAATTTAAAAAATACATATGCTTGTGACAGAGAGGATAAGTCAAAAACAATGGTTTTTTGACTATTACTAATTTGACTATTTCTCAAATTAAAAGTATGTTTTTTTATAGTTGAAATAAAACGGCTTTTTGTTCTTTTCTTTTTATTAATGCCTTTAATGCCCTTGCCAATCATTTTGTTTTTTCTTTTTTTTTTGAATTTAGAAAAAAACTGTGCAACCATTTTCAGACTACTCCTTTTCTTATTTATTTCATCTAGAAATCTCTTTTTCAAATCGAAAAGTATTTTCACGTATATCCATTCAATGATCAATTTTCTAAAAATTTTAGATTTACGAATGAATCGTGCCTTTCTTCTTTTGAATATTTTAGAAACCCTTCGTAGTGCTTCTGAGATTTTAGAATGAGAACTGGTTTTGGTCGAACTAATGCTTGTTTGAATAATGAAAAGTCTTTTTTTCTTTTCTTTTATAAGCCTTTCTATTTCATTTATGATTGTGCTTGTTTTATCCACTTTCCTTTCTTTTTTCTTTTTTGTTAATTTCGATTGTGGCCCTTTTTTCAAATTTGTTCTTTTTTTTACTTTTACGCCCTTTAGCAGCTTGGATTGAAAGCCTTTTTTTTGAAAAGCTAAAAGACCTTTTCGAAGAAACCCTTCTCTTTTAAACTTCAAAAAACCCTTCTTTTGCAACTTTCTAATTACACTTGTGAGTAGGTTTTTGAGTTCTTGAGAAGCTTTTTTTTTCTTTAGTTCTTCAAAAACGGTTTTAAAAAATGGATAGGGTTTGCGAGCCGTACCAAAAGGAATAGTAGTTATTCTTCCAAAAACGGTTAAATAAAAATCCTCTGCCACACTGCTCTCTTTGCTTTGATCGGGTTCTCGCCAAGGTTTCCACTCAAAAGGAAAGTGGATCCTTATCTGACAACCATCTGTGAACCACCCTATTGGGTCTTGTGACTCGTCAAGTGGAATACCACCAAAATCGCACAAGGTGTGAGTTTCCTTCTTTAAATCCGCGAAATCCTGAAACAATTCGGGACTTTGAAATAAGAGTATACGAGCCATATTTTTAGCTATTATCAATAAAGGAAAGATCACATTTTTCCTTAAAAACGATTGGATTAATAGTATCAGAGATCTTATTGCATGACCCGATTGAAGGAGTTCCCACGTCTCAGCTATACAAATGGCTCGGATCTCATGCGCCTCTCGGCGCTCCTGCCATTCTTCTACTTCTAAGGCATTCCCTGCTTCTTTTTTGTCTTCTTCGTCTTCCCTGAGCCCTTGTAGTTCGTTTTCTGCTTCTATAGCAGCCTCTATAGCACTCTTTTGAGAATCTGGCAGATTCCACAGTTTCTTCCAAATTCGGTTTATCCTTTCGGATATACGCTTAACTCTCACTTTAAACCCGGATTCCCGTAGTAGAAATCTATAAACTTTTTTCATAAGCTCAAAGATATCTAAAGTGAGCAGAATGAGTAAAAGGGTTTTCCTTCGTTTGGGCAAAAAAAGGGGCGACTGGGCCCGGTGTTCATACCACCCACAAATCGTTACTTTTCGCCTTTGGGTGCGGTCCGCACCTTTGACCATATTGCGACGAAAATGCGTGATCTTAGCGTAACGGTAAAAATACCATTGCTTCATTTCACGTTTCTCATGTCGCTCATAGTATTTCCAGACTTTGGTTCGAAATACCCTAAATTTTGCTTTTCTTGTACGCAAATAGACGTCTTCGGATACTACATCGTCATTTCTTATCGTGTATTCACTATAATCTTTTTTTTCCTCATCGATGTTGTATTCCCACCGAGGAACTTTTTTCATGATTGTCCGTAGTTTCAGCTGAAACTTACGGTATTTTTGATATTTTTTGCGCATTTTCGGAATGTCTTTATGTGTGAACCCGCTCAAACCCTGATAGTAGGTATTCATAATGTCGTATACCGTGTTACGATTTCGACGTATTTTGTTTATTTTATCTAAAAATGGGTTTGGATAGGAATAAAGGTTTCTTTTTGAACTTGGTCTCAAATTAGAATTCAGAACCAAAATTCTAGTGAAAATCCGATTCAAGCGGCAAGCCTTCTTTTGTTTGTTTGTCAATGTTCCTTTCTTTGTCTTTTTCTTTAACTTTAGCAAAATCTTATAAGGAGCCGTTTTTTTAAGTATTCTCAAAGTTTTCCCTAATAGACTCTTTTCGAAAACTTGCCGTCTAAGCTTTTGTTTTGCCCGGCTTTCCCGTTCCTCTTTCTCGCGTTCGAGTATCAAATACTGCTCTTTCTGATTTAAAGGTCTCAAGTCTTTAAAAAAAAACCACATTGTTTGCAGGTGCTCTTCCTCGTCAACCCTCTGTTCCGCTGCTGTTTTCGTGAATTTATGGTTATACCAAAAAGCTCCGCGAGAAGGTCCATCCCAGACGGGGTCATTTTCCCTTTTTTTTCCTCCCGATGGGTGCATTTGGTCAAACAAGGTCTCAGAAATTGATCGCAAAGCTTTCGGAGTGTATTTGAATTGAAAGAGCTTTCTCCGTATGTCAAATGCATCCCTAAAAGGAGATCCGCTTTGTAGCTTCTGTACTCTTTTTCTTAATTCCTTGTTCAGACTGGCCCTTTTCTTGTCATTTCGTAAAACCCAAAGGGTGTACAATCTATCCCTATCGGGCAGTAGCTTGTTTTTTCTAAACAAAGAAAGTTTTCCTTCAATCATTTTAGAAAAAGTGATTAAAGAAAGGGGATATGTGAAAGAGGTCCGTTCTTTTCCATCGCTTTCACATTTATAAAAACCAAATTGTGAAAATCCCCCTTTTTTGACACTATCTTCGTAGAAAGAAGTTTTGATGTAGCGGTAAGGTTGAACCCACCTGCGCGGATTGAAAAAGAAATGGGAAAAACCGCGGAAAATGGCGCTAAAAACCATTTTATGGTTGAACAAAAACCACTTCAGGAACTTCAAAAACCACTTAAGTAACTTCAAATCAGGGAGATAAACGGACAAGAGATTGAAGTAGAGGTCAAAATGTTTGACCACGATCAAAAAGGGAGAAAAAAGGGGCTTGAATCGGTTCAAAAAGCGACTAGAAGACGAAAACAAGTCGAAAAGGTAACCATAAAAAAATTGCAACCGGTGGAAAAGCAAAGCATAATAAAATTTCAACCGGTGGAAAAGGAAAGCATAAAATGAAAAGGACTCGAAAAAGCAATCCGAAAAGAAAGTATAAAGGGTATTTTCAAATCCTGTTTCTTCATCCATATCCGAAATTTCTTCATTCTCTTCCTCGTCGAGTTCGTTGCTGTCTCCCTTTTCACTTTCTTCGAGCTCTTCCTCATCCATATCCGAAATTTCTTTATTCCTTTCCTCGTCGAGTTCGTCGCTGTGCTCTTTTTCTCTTTCTTTTCGTTTTTTGTTACTCTTTTTCGAAATTAGAGCCCTGTTTTTTTCTTCGTCATCTGACTTTTCGTCTTTCTTTTGTTCTTCTTCGAAGTACTCTAATGGATAGAATCCATTTTCTATCTCTCTTTGCACTTTGGCGTCTTCCTCTAGGCGTTCCATCCTAGCTAGCTCGACTGCATTAGGCACGGATGAACGATGAGGAACAAAAGGTATCGGCGATTTTCCTAAAAAATACAGGGCTACAATAAACAGAATCGTAGCTAATATTTGAATCATTTCATCGATTGTTTGTGCCTCACGGTATATCCCAGGTTTCATGACTTGATCTGGTTTATACTCAAACATTTGGGCTAGAGATATAGCCCTAGATCTTATCTTCTTGATTTTATCTTGAAGATACAGTTGATGAGTAAGAATTAGAAAGGCAGAGAAATTTTTCTGCAGCCATAATGTTAAAAATTGAACCAATTTGATACAAATCAAATGGCCTATACTCCAAACCAAAAAAGTAGTCGATATATAGAGCACCTTATACTTGCATTGTATCAAGTACGCTATGATCATTCTCGAGAATACCGCGTTCGGAAAAAAAGTAAAATTCAGCAATCTATAACTGAAACCATAAACAAAAGCTAGGGCTTGATCGCGTCTCGGAGCCGAAAACGATTTTGGTAGATAAATGTCTAGATGATGATTGGTCCAGAAAAAATGGTACAAAAGAAGGCAAAGAGCCAGTATGATTTTCAGGTAAAAATTGCTGACAATATTGTAAAAGGGCAAGTAGTAAATTAATAAATACCCCAACAAATGCCCCACCGTAAATCCATTACTGAGTGCTCGCGCTTTACCAGTCCCCTCTTCGTCTTGAAAAATCCAATAGCGGACAAGGAAAAGATAACTTGTGATTTTTGAAAATGTGATTAACGACCCATAAAACAGCCCGAAAATCAAGGCTGCGCGAATATCCATACGTCTATTATTGAAAGTTTGCATATAAAGATCTTTGTCTCTCCTGGGATATTCTTCTAAAATTCCAAAAGGTGGAATATAAATTATAAAAGGTGGAATAGAAAAACAGGTTTCTTACATTAGTGAAATACCGAATTCCTATTTTCAAGGAAATTGGAAAATCTGAAAGAATTCAGATTTCTCCCCTCTTGATTTCTCAATAATGCAAAACCCGAAACACTTGTAACACATACATATTACATTACTGCAATACCGAATTCCTATTTTCAAGGAAATTGGAAAATCCGAAAGAATTCAGATTTCCCCCCTCTTTTTTTAGATTCGTCACTTCCCTTCATTATTCTTTTTTTTTATACCAAATAGACCTTACCAATACCTTGAAAAGGCGACTTACCAATACAATGAAAAGGACCCCTACCCCTACGATGCAGCAGCCTCCAAGAACAGAATTGAAACGAAAAGGTTTTATTAGACTTGGATCAGAACCATAAGTATAAACAGAGGAAAAAGAGCGCTCGGGGTTTTTTTGGGGTGTGTCCATTTCTTCCCTCAAACAAAAAACCGGAGGAGCCTCTTTTTCACCTGGGAACAAGATGGAGTTCTTTTCGTCTCGATAAGGCTTTAGATTGATCCTCTTTGTTTGAACAACTGCATTCTCATATTTTTGACTCAAATCAAAAACCGGAGGATCCTCTTTTTCACCTGGCAACAAAATGGAGCTCTTTTCGTCTCGATAAGGCTTTGGATTGATCCTCTTTGTTTGAACAACTAGAACTGGGTTATCCTTTCTAAAAGGTTTTATGGTTTCCCTCCCAGTTGATGATTCTTTTATAATCAGCTTATCATTTCGATTTGGTTTTCTTTTTTCCCTCCCAATTGATGTTGATGTTTCTTTTATAATCAGCTTATCATTTCGATTTGGTTTCATTTTTTCCCTCCCAATTTATGATTCTTTTGTTTTTATTAATATCAGCTGGCCTAGCAAAAAAACGAAAAAAACTTTTAGAATTCCCGGTAGAAAGGGATTTCCCTAATGAAAAAGCTTTCAACGCTGCCTGATGCCCTTTTACTTTCCAGATATTTTTCCGAATTCGCTTTTTTGAACTAGAAATACGTTTTTTGGGAACTGTCATTTTGAAATTAAAAAAGTTCTTCATTGCTATAGTGAAATGTGAAAGACATTTCTATTTTAGTATTTAAATACGGATTATGGGTACTGCTATAGTCAAATCTAAAATACATTCTAAAGTTGAAGAACCCCAGCTTTACCTATTTAATTGAAAATGAATTTCAATCTTTGTTTTTCTATTAACTATTAAATTAAGTAGTGAAGCTCGAGAAGAGTCTAACTAATTGAAATTTCCAAAAGTTGAATGGGACTAATAGTACAAGTAAGCTTTAATATTTTCAAATAATTATAGCAATATTTAGAATACTTAATACTTAAGAGTTAAGACTAGAAAAAGTCATTTGAGTTTAGAACATCTTTATTTATTATTGATCCTTTTCATTCAAAAAAAAAGGGCCGGTGAATTAGAAAAAATGAATTAAGAATTTTTTTATTGATTTTTTTATGGAACATATATATCAATATTCATGGATTATGCCGTTCATTCCACTTCCCGTTCCTATGTTAATAGGAGTTGGACTCCTACTTTTTCCAACGACAACAAAACATCTTCGACGTATATGGGCCTTTCCTACTCTTTTTTTGTTAGGTCTAGTTATGCTTCTTTCGGCCTATTTATTTATTCATCAACTAAATAAAAGTTATATCTATCAATATGTCTGGTCTTGGACCATCAATAATGATTTTTCTTTAGAGTTTGGTCATTTGGTAGATCCACTTACTTCTATCATGTCAATTTTAATTACTACGGTTGGGATTACGGTTCTTATTTATAGTGAGAAATATATGTTTCATGATCAAGGATATTTAAGATTTTTTTCTTATATGACCTTTTTTAATGTTTCAATGTTGGGCTTAGTCACTAGTTCCAATTTGATACAAGTTTATATTTTTTGGGAATTCGTTGGAATGTTTTCTTACCTATTAATAGGCTTTTGGTTTACACGACCG